GTAGAAGGATCTGTTGGTAGTTTGCTCTTGCTAGAGTAGGTATACGCGGATTCGGGTTGCCTAAGTAGAAGGCATGGAACTAGCCTTAACGCCCTTGCGATCTTGTCTTCCTACTATAGAAGGATCAGCGTACGAAGAACTGAAAGCACATGGCACAGCTTCTCACGGATTGGAGAAGTGATATTTCGTAAAAAATCAATTGATCATGCGACTAGCTAAAAGGTAGGAACGGCATCGGTGTTTATCCCAAAATGGTACACAAGTGAGTTCGATTTTCGCTCTACCTATTTTGCTTAAACTTTTTTCGTCAATGCATAGGGTACGCTCCTACGTATCGTTAGTTGGTTTGAGCGGCCGACAGAAGGCTTTTTGCTGGCTCTCTAGTTCCATTCGCTAGACCCCTGGTCCTTTAATCAACAAGGCTGCTTTCCCTGCTAACCCTTCTCGGGGATACGGTAAGCACGTCCAGTGTAGTTCCAGTGTAGTTTACCTATATATTGGGATCCAGTTACAGTATAAGACGGGAGCCTGCTTAGTGGAAACAAAAGGGCAAGCCTACTCTTTGGCTCAAGCCCTGGAGAGGCTTTTGTCTGCTTCATCGACAGATGCGGTTTTGATCGAGCAAAATGACATGACATCCAGCCTGATGTGAGAGAAAGAGCAGTGGATGAGTGATTCCCAGATGAGGACACGGCCTGATTGAGAAGGACTTTCAACTAACTCAAAGTGATGGAACAAGACAGTACCGACGGGCTTTGAGCTAGCAGATAAGGGAGAGACTTTCTTTTCCTTCATTGACCCGGATCTAAATGTTGTCAAGTGGTTATGTCCAATTTCAAATCTCTCTCGACGCTTAGGAATTTAGTTCCCGGACTCACTGAGTGAGAACTGCCCGGTTCTGGGCCTCCTGTGGCACCAACTGGTAAACGAAGGAGAGAATAATACGTTACACCGGACTGGACTTACATCCGATGAGGCAAAAGGAACATCTCAAGTAGATGAGAAAGGTCAGCGACAGCGGACGCTACTCTAACATCATTCTATAGCTTCCAAGCAAGAGTCCTTGACAGAGATCAGGGCACAATGGACTTCGATTTTCGGTGTTACACCTAACCTAATAAAAGGAGTTTGTGGGAAAGGGCTACGGGGGTTGTCCAATCATGGGTCTCAGAACCAGCGATGAAAGCAATGGGAGAATCCAATTAATAACAAGTAGAAGGATGATTGGACTTTCTTTGTGAACCACTGGGAGATCGTATCGGTGCTATCTTGTTAGGAGGTCGTAAACAAAGGGCTAAGAGCCTTAAGCCCGTCCAAGAGAAAGAAATCTATTCGGTTCTGCAATGATGCGTCTTTTCAAACCAAAGAAAAGACAACCCATAAACCAGCCTTACTGACCGGACCTAGGCTTGACCAAAGATTAGTAGATTCCCTTGTGGAGTAATGTTCTCCATAATGCGTTGATGAAAGTCTTCTCTCACGCCTAGATAGGAGAAAGCACACCCGCGATTCAATCAAACATCAGCGCTGCCACTTGAATAGGATTGGTTCATCTCATACCTTCCCGCTACACCGCCCCCATTCAGTGGTTCCCTGCCCGACCCAATCTTATGGAATCTTCCTTCTTGTCTCCAAAGGGCTTGCCTTACCCTGCCATGCAAGCGATTCAATCAAACCAGTAGGAAGTAGTGGTCGCTTTTTATGCAACCGAAGATGTAAGGATCAGTGATGGACACAGCGAAATTAGGATAAGCAACAAAAGAGACGGCTCCATTTGCCAGAGATGGCTGTACTATTGCGATGATAGCATCGTCGAAGGCCGACGATCTAGGACACAAAGAATGCTGCCAGTCTTTACGCCGACCCTAGTAAATGGGAGGACGGCAACCTGTATTGCTTTCATTGCGACGATAGAATAATAATTCAATGGAGGACTTCCTGTGCCAATCATTCAAGTGGTGATCTGGCATCGTGAGCAGAAGTCGATAGAGGAACGAGGCAGCCGAGGTAGGCTACTAACTTGCTCGTTAGAAGTAGTTAACGAACAGAAATAAGGCCATTCGATGACTATAAGTGAAGATTGGATGGATGCCCGCTCCTTGGGTATGCTTTCAAAAGGGCTGTTTTCATGCGTGCTGGTGTTCGTGGTCTCTTGGTTTTTCTGTTCTCGTGGGGGAAGGCGGGAATGGCACTGCTCTTTTTTATTTAGCAACTGCCGCGCTGCTTATTGATGATATTCTTTACTTTCTTTCCGCTGTAGCTTAGTTCTGGATAGATGGGTTGGGTTAACACACAAGTACGCCCACGCTCTGAGAGTGACCCGACCTTGGCACGTTCCTTCACTCAGCAATAGCGCCCCTACTCTTAACAAGTAGGCTTCCCGCTTACTCTAATTCCCAAGCTGGAAACATCCAGTTGCTTATTATAGGATAGGATGCACTTCCCGACCGGTGAAAGGAAACAGCGAGATCTCCTTTCCTGTAGGCTTCTCCTGTGCTTAGTTCACCTAGCAGGGAAAGAAGCGGAGCCGTGCAAGTAACATCGTGAGCGTGAACAGAGGTTATCAAGAGTTAGCTTGGGAACATGCCAAGCCCTTAGCCTTAGTTGGAAGCTAAACCAAAGCTAAGCTTGTAGGCTCGTAGAGAAAGCTATTGTGCAGGTATACCCACAATCCATGTTCCTGAACAGTCTCGTTCGAACATCTGATTCACCTTAGGGCGGACACTTCACTTCAAGCTTAAACCTCCGTCTATGATCGGCTTGCTTTCTCGGTATCGTGAGTCTAAACTCTTTAAGCCGGCTAACTAATAGATAGAGATATAGCTCAGTAAACACGGGAATCACTATCGCCTTCGGCTTAAACACGGCTACGCTTCGCTCTTTTTAACTATCGCTAGTCTGTAGTCTGTGAAAGAAGATTGCAATTTCTGGTCACTTTCAGTCTAACCCGGATTGACTTAGTTAGTCGGGACTTGCTTCTTAGCGTGTAGTGGATCAACCAGGCTAGCTTTCCTGTAGTAGAGCGCGGGGAGAGTGACCATCAGGGCCTTGAATAGGGTGTGCCTTTTTTTCTGTACATTTTTTTTTGAATGAGGAGTACTCTTGAATGTACTATACAGTAGGTTCTCAGTGCCCTAAGATCCCAATCCCAGATCGAGTTCCAATTGCAGAATTGTTCTCAAGCGAATGGCTTTTACTCAACCTCAATTCATTCAGTTAGGACCTCCCTTTATGTCATTTCTTTCCTTGCCAGCGTGAGGAGTCAGATCGGATTCTAGCACTTGCATGGAATCTGGGATAGTGGCTATTGGCAGCCTCTCTTGGCATGAGCACAAGCATCTTGCTAACATCGGCTTTTTCCTCCGGGATCTTGTTCACGGCGGATTCAAGATCCTCAAATGTGGCTTTGGCTTCAGCTATCTCATTCGTTCTTTTTTCTCTTTTGATTGGTAAGTAGCCCTTTTCGGGTTAGTTGAAAGACCAAGAATGGCCTCTTTGAAAGAAGACGACAGACATGCTGGGAAGGAAAAGGAAGGAGATGTGGCCTAAGTAGGTACAACAAAAGGTACTAGTATCGGCGCAATATGCGATTGGAAGCTCTTCTTTGGCAGGTTTCATGATTTGCTAATCCGATCTTGTAAGTTGGCTTATCTTAGGCCACCGACTGAGACGATGGCTTGAAACCCGGGTAGAAAGAAGACCAATCGAAAACCTTGGAAGCAACAAATCGCGGGGCGTAAGCTATTGAATAAGCTGTGGGTCTTGAGGCAGATGTGGCATCTTCTGAACCACCGTAGTTAGGGGGAAAAAGCTCATCTTTTTTCAATGCAACCAGAGGGCTCTTAGTACGCTAACGCTACTATCTGCCCAGTAAGAGGATGTTTTTTGGTTTATGTCGTCCAAAGAAAGGGCTTCCCTATCAGCACAAAGAAGAAATTCAATAAGAGAGGATTGGATTTCATCAAGAAAAGACAAAAACCGCATTGAGTGGGTGGGCCTGCCCTCAAATTGCCCTTACAGAGCTTCTCTATCAAGAGCTGCTAGTTGGTGGTTGAGGAGTAATAGGTTCCGCATAAGCTACATTTCGTGGGGGAGGCACCTATCCAGTACTTCCGAACTCGTCTTTCATCTACAGACATTGGGTCGCTAAAGCCAATAGTTCGGTGTCCGGGCAACAGCCACTCATCTTTGGTTGCAGCTTCGGCTGAAGCCTATGCTTTCAGTTCAGTTCCATTCGTTGGTTCTCCGGCCCAGCCCGCGTCACACCTTAAAAAGCTTTGGAACGGCAGTTTCACTTACTTCTCACGGACATTGGACCTTCTTCAAACTGGCCTTTGAACTTTAGCAAAGAGTCTATTGGATAGAACGGGGAGCTATTTGCTAATCGAGGGCTTCACTTCCCTGCTCTGGTTCAAGACTAGCTAGGTATCCTCCTCAGTATCGTTACCACGCTAGCTTGAATAGTCTCAGAGCTTGGCTACGATTGCCTCGAAGTAATGCAGAGCTGTCTTATAGTAGCGAGCACTCCCCTTATGAACCTTAAACCAGAGGACAGAAAGAAAGCAAAAGGAGAAGGAAGAGAAGGGACTAATAGATGTTATCCTACTAGCAGTGACTAGAAGGAAGGGAGCCAAGTCACTAACTAGAGGAAGGGTCTACGATTGCCGGGTCGTGTTCGTAAACCTATATAGAACTTTTTGAATTGCTTACACTCCTCGGAAATTACTGAAAGACTGGCCTACGACCCCTCACAGAAAAAGGGTCTCTGCTTAAAGGAATTTCTGAGTTGTCTTTGGGCGTACTTTGACGAGGGGTGACAACTCCTTCTTTCTATTCTATAGAAGTGCCAATAGCCAATAAAAGATGAAAAATATTACTATGAAAATAGAGGGATTCTTAGTCTAGTCTAGCGCGTAGTTTCAAAGAATTAAATTAAGAGAATCAGCGATCTATGCCTTACGAACGTCAACCACCTCTTTAAGGTCTTCAGTAGTTAGGGGGCGCGGGTGATCTATAGAGAAAGAGACCGGCACATTTCGTGAAGATATCGATTTACTTCCTCTCCTGCTTAGTCGAACGAGTTAGTTAGCACTACCTCACATCCGACCCTGAAAGGCAGCCTTGAAAAAAAGTTTTCATTCTATGTTTAGCCGATTGCTAACTATATCTTGGCAATCATTGTGCAATGAGGGCTCTTTTCGTATCATCAGAATCGGATAGCTTTCTCATATAGGGTGGAACACAGCGCTCCGGCGTTTTAGGGGCTTTTAGACCGCTCTTCCTCTAAAGATAGAGACGTACGGGATCCTGATAGTTTTTAACGACAGAGGGATGGGAGTATCGATCAAGAGAAATCAATTCCAATATCTCTCCGTCTCTCTCAGCATTAACCGAATCTTCACGCCATCCCAAATTAGATGAGGGACGGGGCGGGGCAGATGGGGAAGGAAGAGCTTAGGGCTTTCTTTAACTATTATATTAGTAAGGTAAGCAAGGAACTGATTGACCTAAGAGTTACTATTGCTATTGGGAACAGTCCTTAGGCCGAAAAACAACGGATTCTCCAGAGAGTGACCTATTCTTTCTAACTGTAATCAGGAAGCCCTTAATCTTTTTTTTAGGCGCGTCAATTCACTCATAAAATGAATTAACGCACTCATATTTACCGGAATTTCCGCAACAACATCATTAACAACGGAATCTCTAGAAAAACCCCGTATTCCCCGCACCTTCCTTTATGGCTTACCTTAGATTAGCACTAGGAATAGTCGATATCACCCAAAGGACCAATAGACTGACATTAGTGGGTATAAGGAGAAGCATCTTGAAGGCGAAAGAAGGAAGCCAGGGTGGGTTCGTATTGACAAAGAGCTGAACTTCTGAACTTTCAATGGGTACTGGCAGGGCGTACTTTTTCATAGGCTTAGGCTAGTGGCAGGGGAAGGGTTGACTTCCGAGGCTTAGCAGTCCAGGGTTGTTGACTTCCGAGCAAGGTTCAATAGGCCTGGTTTTCATCATATGCGTAGTTTATGCTTCTTCTTTCTTTGGACCACTGGAGCCAGCTAGCCGAGAACTGATTCTAAGCCGTTCAAGCCGTATAGTTTTCTTTGTTCCGAGGCAGCCGTTATAAGGTTTATTAGGCGAGCTAGCCGTTAGTCAAAGAAGGTAGAATACGCATAGTTAAGTTGGTTTCACTTATGCTGCTTGACGCAACTATCAGTGGAAAGCATCCTCGCAAGCGAGTTTTTCATTGGGCTTCCTCTTCTCAAACTAGGCCGGGCCTCCTCTTCTACTATTCTAGGCCTTCCCGTTCTCTCCTATTCTAAAAGATTCCTTCCTTAGAGGCTGACTCTAAAAATGAAAGAAAAGAAAGACATGCTTACTATTGAAATGAAAGAAGACAAGCAAGAAAGCCCTTAAAGAAAGCTTTGGGGAAAGCCTTTCAAGCACAGGAATGAAGATATTCGTCTTTCCTTTCCTAAATAAACATTATTATATAGCACTCTTCTAGAGGCTAGGCCTTACTATTTTAGAATCTTACTATTATAGGCTGAATCTGAAAACTATTCTAGATATAGAGGTCAAGCCTTCACAGGAATAAAAGGACATACACGCTCATTAAAGAAAGGCTTACTAAGATTCCTCTTCGCTTCTTACTCTATAGGATTCCCGGTAAAGCTTTTTCTCTCTAGTTATAGGCTTAGTATTCTCTATGCTGACTATTATAGATAGAATAAGGATCAAGCCTTCAAAGAATTCTAATAAATGCTTACTATTGACAGAAGGAAAAGACAAGAAAGACAAGCAAGACCGGTCCCCTCTGACTCTTTAGTGAAAGCTATTCCCTTGTGAATCTTAGTGATTTTGAATCAAAGTTCAAGTCAAGCTCTTCTAACAGCTATTCCTAAAAGCTCTTTTGAATCCTCATCCTCCCCTTAAGGGGAGTTTGTGCCCGGGCGTGCAAACGTAATCAAAGTCTCATCTAATAATAGATGTTATCTCACCCTGTTTGTTAGGCCTCCTATTCTACTAGAGGTAGAGGCTTCCTATTATAGTTAGTTATAGGTAACTTCAAGGGAAGTAAAGAAAGACATCCCCAAAAACTAATAAAGTATAAAGATAAAGTAAAGAAATAAGAGAAGCATGACTGGCCTACTGCTGCCTTACCACTAGCTTCACACTAGCAGCACAAGCTTTACCTATTCTCGATCTTTCCCTTTCAAGTGCCTATACCTGAGAGTTCTCTCCATTAGAAGATGCCAGTCTAACTCTGTACTTGGTAACAATCCCTTCTGTGCACACTTCCTTCTTTTTCTATTCCAAAGCCCAGGAAAGCCTTGCTTACTCTTACTTAATTTCATGCTTAAACAGAGTTTCATTCCCGTATTCAATTGACCCTGGGATCACTTCACTCCCTTTCAAGAATTCTGAGGGAATCAATAGTTCCCTAAAAAGAACTTGTCCTAACGGGGAACTTCTTTAAGAAATAGCATATATTAACTAAACGGAAAGGAATGGGCGTCTTCTTATTGCTTGCATCCTTTTTTCTCTACTGACCTTATGGGCGAAGAAAGAAATAGTCACTCTTCGACTTAAATAAAGATATTGCGTAAGAGAAAGAGATTGATAGTCAGTCTCTTTCAAGGCCAAGAACTAAGGAAGAACGAGGATGAAGCAGGAAGGAGTAGGAGGAGTCGGACGGAATCGAATGATTACGAGATACTGAGTTCATGCCACGACGATCTATATGGAAGGGAAGTTTTGTTGATGCATTCCTGTTGAGAATGAAGAAGAAGAGAGATCTTCTTTTGAACAGGAAAATTTGGTCACGTAGATCTTCTATTTTGCCGGAATTCGTTGATTGCTCCGTACGAATTTACAATGGAAAAACTCCTGTTCGTTGTAAGATCACTGAGGGAAAGGTTGGTCATAAATTTGGAGAGTTTGCGTTTACACGGAAACGAAGACTTTCGAGAACAAATATTGGACCGGGAAGAAAAAGGGGAAAAAAATAAAGTATAAACGCATATGGCACGAAAAGGAAATCCGATTTCGGTAAGAAAGGATCAGAATCGTAGTTCAGATTCAAGTCGGTTCAGTGAGGGCGACCGCGAAAGTCACCGAATGGGTCAGTCTTTTCCTTCAGTTTGTCCTATATTTCCAAATCAAAAGCGTGGAAGGACGTTGCAGATGTCCGGGACGGACACGACTTCTTCTAACGCTAGAAGACCACTGGAAAACACCCGGAACCAGAGCATGTCGTGAAAGAAGCACACTGGATGGGCGTGCTTCGACCGTGTTTCCGGGGCACAGTTGAATGTAGATATCATGAACGCGAGGTGTAGGATACCAGGCCGAGAAACCTGGGCAACCCCCCCTATGCGCCGATCGCTAGCGCATCCAGGGCCCCGGCGCCCAGCTCCGCGGGGGAGGCCTAGCCTGATCTGAGAAGTGCTAATTCGGTTCGGATATACTTCAAAAAAAAAACACGCCCCTGGAATCAATAAGAATGAAAGAAGTGCTAAGTTTCAGATCAGTGAATAAACCGAAACGAAAGAAGAGACCTTTCTCGCTCGGCGCCTAAAGCGCACTATGCTCCGCTTCAACTAATGAGAGTTTTTGGTGGAACCGGTGAACCACGCGAGCTGGACAGATGTGTGGGACAGAGGGCTCGTAGTACCTGCTAGCGCAGCTATGCAGTGGATGGAGGGGAAGGAGCCTAAATCGACTCCCTTCCTTCTTTTTTTTTCTTTGAAAAAAGCAGTACAAAGAGATTAGACTCTCGGATGAGACTAAGCAGCCCCGACCGTTCCGACGCGCCCCTGACCAATTTGGATTAAGACCGAAAACCTATCTAAAATGAAGCCTAGTTTAAGCTGTCAAACAAATGATAGAATAGGAATATCCCACTAGTACTAGTTAGGGAAGGGATATGGATGGAGTTTTGCTCAGTAAAGGGAAGAGAGTTGTGGATTCGTAGAAAAGGAAAAGTTGTTTCGCTAACGCTGCAATCTTTCTAAAGTAACAAGCACCTTTTTTCTCAAAGTCAAGTTTCGTGCTTGTTGCCGCTTTATTAGTAAGTAAGCTTGTTTTATATCAGAAAGGTTTTAGAAAATAATATTCTAAAGACGCGTTATAACTTTAGTTTTTTTGAATTGCAGGACGTTTAGGCTTTACTAAGAAGATAGAAAGGGCTTTTTTGAATCAGGGTGCGCAGGCCCTATACAAAGGGCCTTTCTTTTCAAATGACAACTGCCTCTTCCTGCTGCGAGGGCGTTGCACGAAACCAAACCGCCCCCCGCCCCAATCAAGTACCAGTTGCTTCGCTGGTAGGCCCACTTAGGTTAGGGGGGCATTGCCCCTCAGTTCTTACTAACCTCCGGTGTGTAATCAACATGTTGCTAGCTTCAACTCGGTTGAATAAGAATCATAGATTCTCTCTGCTGTCCATTTCTTATTCATTCAGGGCGCTCGGCCGGTGCTCCTTTCTCAAACCAAAACGACTCTGAACGTTAGGGAAGATAAGAGAAGACCACCTGAGCGAACCGACCAAAGGGACTTGACTTATCCGAACCGAACGATAGCAGCTTAAAGCTAAGCCTCTCACGAGCAGCGTCGTTGCTTGATCGGCGGGGCATCTCAAAGTATGGGGCAAAGGATCAAGCACTTTGACTTTGTCCCCCGGGATCCACCACAGGTTGGGTTTGAGAGCCGTGTGATGGGTGACTATCCAGCACGGTTCGGAGAGCACTTTTAGTCTTTGCTGGTGAATGGAAGCCCCCCCGCAAGAAAGAAGCGGCTCTTCCCACGGCAGAGTCACCATTGACTCTATTTATTATTATGGTAAATCGGTGTATCAAGATGTCAATCTGAGATCTTATTTCGGTTCGATACGTCCACCTACGAGACTCACCTTTGGCTTTCGTCTCGGTAGGTGTATTATTCTACATTTTCCTAAAAGAACATTCATTCATTTCTTTCTTCCCCGTCGACCACGACGACTGAAACGACGCAAAAAAACTAGACCCGGAAAGGGGAAGGGCCGGTGGTGGACGACATTCGGGAAAGTCGGGCCGATCGGGTGTCTTCATTCAAGCGACGATACAGAAGAAGAACGAAACGAAGTGACAGGCCGCGCGGCAAGGAAAAGAGTCGAGTCGATCAGGCTCGACGACCGAAAGAAGCAAAACGAAATCAGAATTTGGCCGAAAAAAAAGCAACGCTATGGATATCATGACCGATCACCATCGATAAAGAAGAATCTTTCTAAATCACTTCGGGTCAGCGGGGCCTTCAAGCATCCGAAATACGCCGGGGTTGTAAATGACATAGCGTTCCTGATAGAAAATGACGACTCCTTCAGATTCAGAAAAACGAAGTTATTCAAGTTCTTTTTCCCAAAGAAGTCCCGCTCCGACGGCCCGACGAGTTTTCTACTTAAAAGGACCCTCCCCGCGGTGCGCCCCTCCTTGAATTATTCGGTCATGCAATACTTATTGAATACAAAGAACCAAATGAATTTCGACCCCGTCGTAGTTCTCAATCATTTCGTGGGACCGGGCGCGGCTGAACCATCTACGATGGGTAGAGCGAATGCACAGGGAAAAAGCTTAGAAAAGAGAATACGTTCTCGCATCGCTTTTTTTGTAGAAAGCTCGACCAGCGAGAAAAAGTGTTTGGCCGAAGCCAAAAAGAGGTTGACCCACTTCATTCGCGAAGCGAATGATCTTCGCTTCGCGGGAACAACTAAAACCACCATCTCGCTCTTTCCTTTCTTCGGTGCTACCTTTTTCTTTCTAAGAGATGGGGTTGAGGTGTATAATAACCTTTTTTTTGAGGATGCCCGGGAACAACTTCTAGATCAATTAAGGGTCAAATGTTGGAACCTCATGGGTAAGGATAAGGTAATGGAATTGATAGAGAAATTCATAAACCTAGGTGGGATAGAAGAATTGATAAAGGGAATAGAGATGATGATAGAGATCATACTGAGAAACAGAAGCATTCCGTACGGGTACAACTCTTATTTAAACGAAGTAAAAAAAATGCGATCTTTGTTGTCTAATAGAACAAACACTAATACCTTAATTGAGTCAGTCAAAATCAAATCTGTTTATCAAAGCGCTGCTCCGATTGCTCAAGACATCTCTTTTCAACTGAGGAACAAAAGAAGATCATTTCGTTCCATTTTTAGTAAAATAGTGAAGGATATTCCATTTGTAATGAAAAAAGGGGTTGAGGGGATCCGTATATGTTGTTCTGGTCGATTAAAAGGCGCAGAAATAGCTAGAACTGAATGCGGAAAGTATGGAAAAACATCTCGTAATGTATTTAACCAGAAAATCGATTATGCTCCTGCGGAAGTATCCACTCGTTACGGAATCTCAGGTGTCAAAGTGTGGATTTCTTATAGTAAAAAAAAAGGGGGACGTGCTATATCCGAAACGTACGAAATATAGTAAATATCGTAAAGGCAGATGTAGTAGGGGTTGCAAACCGGATGGTACAAAACTTGGTTTTGGAAGATATGGCACTAAAAGTTGTAAAGCTGGTCGTCTTTCATATCGAGCCATTGAAGCAGCGCGTCGGGCTATAATCGGACACTTCCATCGTGCTATGAGCGGACAATTCCGAAGAAATGGTAAGATATGGGTAAGAGTTTTCGCGGATCTCCCTATTACCGGGAAACCAACAGAAGTAAGAATGGGAAGAGGAAAAGGAAATCCTACGGGTTGGATTGCTCGTGTGTCCACGGGACAAATCCTATTTGAAATGGATGGTGTGAGTTTGTCAAATGCTCGACAAGCCGCTACATTAGCGGCGCATAAACCATGTTCGTCAACCAAGTTTGTTCAGTGGTCGTAACGTAATTGGTTAGTGGGGAGAAAGCGGGCCGAGATTCAAAAAAATGAGGCGAAGTGTTTCTTCCTGAACGACGGAAGTCGAAAGACACTAAGGGAGAGGGATATACTCCTTTATTTTTGTAATCGCCGAAATAGTACGACGAACCTTTTTGTTCCAGGCGTACAACCCGTATATGTTAAGTTTTTTTAGGCTTTAGAAAGTGATAGTTGTAAGAAGAAATAAGAAAGAAAAGAGCTAAGATTCAGGAAAGGAAGCTTTAGGGGAAAAAAAAAGTATGTATCCGGAGGTGGGGAGAAAGGGATTAGTCTATATCCATCCCCTCTCTCTGTAGGGCTTAGGACGGAATTCTTTGGGTAAGAGGGGAGGCAGCTGCCATTCATTTACCAGAGGGGCGGAAAACCAACGAAAAGCCGGCTTACGGAGCTTACTCATCAACGGGCGAAGGGGAGTCACATCGCCAGGTAGTATCAGTGCAAGGATAGGTGAAAGCCACAAGAGCAGGTGGAAAGACCAAAGCGAGTAGTGGTCTCATCGCAAAGGCAATTAGTAGGGGTTGCCATAGATGTCTGGATGGATTGGAACGAAGGGATGAAGGATTGCACTCAAAAAAATCCTATGTGTTAAGCATTGATTGCAACATCGGTTTAGACGGGTCCAACACGTAATCTCTTCGAGGAGAAATGGTCCCTTCGGATCTATTCTCTCGAAGAGATCTTGACCTATGTAAATAGTCGATTTCGGTCGGGAGACTACTTGACTCTAGAAAGATTGATTCCTTTACTATAACTGTACACCACCAAAGGAAAAGAGTCAATTCGCGGAGGATCACGAATGATGCAACGGAGCCGGGCTTTTTTTGGATGCCAAACCCGCCGTAGTCGGTATCGCAGCTGGGAATAAGACGGCGCATTGTTCTAAAGACCTAGTTTCCACCATTTGTGGTCCAGTCCAGATTTCGTGATTTTTCTAGTTGCGGAAAGCTCTTCCTTATCGACCCGCTTCATCAGTTGACGGAATAGCCCACCCAATATATCTGGAATGATTATAACATATTTACATTTCCATGTGTGGGGCTAATTCAATTGAGAAAGAAAGCTCTTTTGTTGCTTGAATGCTAGCACCTAAACCTGTGGGTTGCTTAGATGACCAGGGTATATAGAATTTTTTTGTACCCCTTGCTCAGCATGGTTCCGACCAGCAATAAGATGATTTTTTTTGGATAAAACAGGATCAATAGGGCTAAAAAAGAACTCGAGCAGGGCCCTAGAGTAGTGAATAAGCCGCATTGAGAATGGGTGGTGGGAGGGGGCGAGATAGGTGGGTTCCTCTGTGTCTATTCTATTGATCGCGAGAACTGGAATATGCTTCGTTGTGAAGAGCATTCAGTGAAACGGCTAAAGCGTAATCTTTCACTGAATGCTCTTTTAGATCTATCGGCCATAGGAAGGGAAGATTCAGGGCCTAATTGGTATTGTAAAACCATCTATGCTATCCATTTCCCGCCCACCCCCTAAAGTAAAAGATGAATATCCCTCTCCATTCACCTGATGCGGACTCGTATGCTTCGTATTAACAACCTTCCTTTATCGCTGGCGAGCTCTCCTCCGTATGTTTTGGTGAATGCCATAAGCGGATTTATCCTTTATGGTTTTATGGAAAAACAGTTAGAAAGGGTCGACATAGCCTATCTTTTACCTGCTTACCTCATATGAGATTGAATCGGTCGGGTCAAAAAGAGTTTGAGCAGAAGCCCTAGCTTTGGGAAAGACCGGATCAGAAAATGAGTAGATGCAGATCTAGGTACTCTTTCTTCCTCAGATGAGGAATGGGCCAAGCCGATCTGTTGTTGGCTCAGAAAGTGCATTTGCTAGTTCGAAAGAAGCTGAATCCGGGTTTTTCAAATCAAAGGATTCGTCTGTTTCGGGGCATGCTACGCAGACTCATGTAAAGTAAATAGCCTTTCCTAAAAGAGGCAAGGTGCTCATGAAATTCGGTTTTTTGAAAAAAAAAAGATCCAATGTATGGTTGTATGCCATACTGGGGCAAAGCCATCGAGACTATATCCATCACCAGGAAGAAGCGAAGCCAGAATTGAAGTAGGAGAAGCCTGGTTCTCAAGTTAGCGCACCCTTGAGCTCAATATTCTTAGGCACAGCCCGTTGCAAGGAAGGAAAGAGCAAGGGCTAAGTTAAGTGCTCGAGTTACGGTTGTTGACTCGGAATTTGAAGTCTAAGAAACATTCCTGTGACCTGGCCATATGTACTGAAGGGTTTTTCGGGAGACATGGTCGCAACTCAATAGGGGAAGTAAAGGAGGTCGATCTTTCTTTCGTCAAAGTCAAAGCCATTCCTTTCGGTTTGAGATTCAGCATGCAGTTCTATTTATGCTATTTCCTTTATAGAAGGAGTTTCTAGAATTATTCCTGCTATTGCCATTGATTGAGTATTCTAAAAAATTGCTCATATTTTTTTCCCTTAGAGCAGGCGATCTCTTTCCCAGGGATTACAAACATAGAGATTTCTTCCCTGTAGGAGTGTTAAGGGTTGGAGTCATAAGCTAAACCTCTTGAGTTCCATTGCTCCTAGTGGTGGGGATTTTCCCTGTAGTTGCGTCTTTCATTCCCTTTCAAGTAGTCTCTTGGGCCACTTTTCATCCGTCCCGACAGTCCTTCTCTCTCTTAATCTTTTAAGATTGGATAGGGCTACCATTGAAATCGATAGCCCGCAGACATGCTTCTTCCTGCGAGTGGAGGTGCTCTTACATCCATTGTAGTAGTAGTTGGGCCCTTCCCTCTACCTTAGAGTGGTCAGCTATGCTATCTAGTTTGAGTCCTTTTTCAGTGTCGGATTTGTTAGCCTTCGCCTTCCAATAAAGAATATGCTTCCCCTATTTTCAAAAGTGAGTGTTCAAGCCTTGAAATTGCAGTACCAGTTTATAGCGATCTAGTTCCATTCCCTCCTACTCCTAGTCCTATTGATATTGTGAAGCAGGAGGATTTTCCAAGGCACCCACAGGAAGGGCAGCTGAAAGAGAATCAAGACTGGCTGCAAGAGATTAGAAAGGTATTAGTTATTAACTACCCTTATGCGGTACCCTAGCTCAGGAAACTATTTTTATGAAAGGTATTCCTACAAC